AGGATTCCCGAGCTAGCAAAGGCAGTCGGCTTTATTAAAGGCTGGCATAAAATAAAAGGAAGTTCTCTTATAAAAGCCCTTTCCTTTTGTGTAAACTAAAGAAAGGGATAGTCAATAAGAACCCGAAGGCGAAGGAAGAGCGTATAGTTTGTTGGCTTACTTTAGCTACAAGTAAATAAAGTAAGGTAACTTAGGGACGGACCCAGGGAAGGGGTAGGCCAACTATTCGATTCGAGCTATAGAGAAAGGCCCAATTAGACCAAGGATCAGATAGGCAACTGAGTTTCAGTTTAAGAATGGGATAAAATCTCACTAGAACGAGGTGGAAGAGAGCGGTTTAGTGGCTTTGGGGGGTCCATTGCATCAAGAGTATAGAGATTGATTGGGCACAAGGACCCTTTTAGCAAACCAGGAATATAGTGAACAAAGAGGTATCTAAGTTGCTCCTTTCTTCAGGCTTGGCGAAGGTGTCTGATCTACTAGCTCCCCTCCTATAGGAATAGCTATAGGAATTGCTAAGACTTCGCTTATGACACAGAACTACACTACGTTAGCTAGGTTGGCTGCTGCTTGGCAATCAGTTGAATCAGCAACAGAGTCTCAAGGGGGGTAGAGTCAGGATCTGCAAGATAAGCATCTGATCGAGTTGAATAAGAATTAGCAAGATAAGCAATTATAGCCGATTTGATCACTAGAAAGGAGGTGAACCAGAGCAGGAAGAAGGAGACTTTGGAGAAGAGAGACGCCTTCCTTTAGCCGAAGGTTCAGTAGGGGAAATTTCATATGTTTCTCTCGTTTACCCTTACTCTACCATTATTATAGGGGTATGGGGAGTCTGTTTCATCTACTTAGCGAAACTACTTGCATTTCCGGCTGGCTCAACCCACAGGTCAGATTTCAAACAAACCTATCGATATACTATACTTGACCTGACTCGCTTCTCCCCATAAATGAACACTGATGGTAGAGAGAAAAAGGTCGGATTCAACCACTTCTTCGTCGGTGCTGCTGATGATGCAATGAGTTTCATTCGGCTAGTGAGATCCCATCTGATTCATTTCATCCGGCTGGAGATATATAGGAGATCTATATCTAATATCTATATGAGATCTGTCTTTCGTCCAAAGTGAGTAAACTGCCATGGCATAAGAGGAAAAACTAGAGCTTAAGCCTGCCTGCATGCCTATTTATGGCTATCTAGTTCCAGGAAGTGGTTGACAATGAACTACTTCGTTTCACTCTCGCCTTATCCTTCGCTTCCCTCGCCCGAGACCAGAGCAAGAACCGTGACTGATTCACCTGCTCCTTTCTAGTCCAAAAGATCGAATCTGGGAACACACAAAAGACCTTTGAGAATCCCAAGCGAATAGAACAAACTTCTACGTGTCTCACGCTCCAAAGTAGTTAGGCTTTGCGTAGAAGTCGGTCTTCTCAAGGCCCCATGGCTATGTATGGATCCCTAGCAGGAAGCTTTCGCTTCTTGAATCTATATAAGGATAAGGATATAATCCCTATTCCATTTTTTGCTTTCTTTTTTATCGAGGCTTCTCGCTTCTCTGTCTCAGTGAAAGTGGGATCACCGAGGCTCCTAAAAGCAGCCGCGATCTTATAGACCACCAGGCCTTTCTAAAGCGTTGAGTCCCGTGCTCGCTTTTCGAAGAATATGGAGTCCGAGTAGACGCCCGCGCTCTAATCCTTACTACAATGAAAGATCTGCTTCATTGCTATGCCCTTCGACAAGGATCTTACCTAACCCGATCTTCCAATGACTGCATAACCGCCTTAACCGCTGGACTTGTGACCGGACCTGTGGACTTCTGTTATGGCATTTTAACTCTTGACTTTAGTCAAGATCGGAGAAAGAACAACCAATCACTTAAGAGCATGTAAAAAGCCCGTCCTTTCTTGTGGGGTGATCGAGAGATGGATTTTATAGAGGAGTATGGTCATTGAACCCTTTTGAGGCAAGCTTCTCCCAATAAGAAGGGCATAGATCTTGGTTTTTCTTTTTGTTGGTACGCCGCTCCGTTCGCTATTGCCCTCTCGCGCGGTATGCCCACTCCTAAGATGAGGAGGTAGGTTCCAGCTCTAATATTCCAATGTTCAGGTCAGATCGGCTAATTCCAGTGTTCCCATGTGTGCGCCTGCCAGGCTATTGATACATATGCTGTCGGAGCAATCAACGGGTTTTAGTATTCGTGTGTATGCTAAGTAAGGCACAAAGGTGAAATAAGTGGAATTGAACCTTCATTCTCTCTTTTATTTTTCTCTCGAAATAATTGGGGAAGAGGGCGGTGAAGCTTTCCTCGCGCTTAGCTAGTTTGGCTCGTGCCAGTGGGTGAAGGGTGCGCTTCGCATTGAAGTGCTACCCGGAACCTACCTGACTTCCTCGATGATTTGTTTGGATAGAGGTCGGAAGAAGCAGGCACACCCACCAAGTTTAGGGAGTCGGAGGTTAGTGATTCTTAAGCTAGCCTGTGACTGTCCCGTTGCTCTTCGTGAGCCATAGCAACAGGATTTCATAGAAAGAAAGCATTCGCAGTAAGCCTAGCGGCTTCCTATGATCACCGATCAAATAGCATCACGCTCAGGAAAGGATTTCTCCTCAAATCAAGTCAGTCTTCCGGGATCAAGAAGTGGTGGTTCAGTCACTTCGGTAGGGGATTCGCGATGCCATCTGTATGGTCTTGCTGTTGATGGTACCTCACAATGGGGGTGCTGCCCAAGCGGAGCTAACTACAGGTCCGAATATACTGCGATCACCCAGACCTTTCTAATACTGAATCTAATACTGAAATCCTGTATACGAAATTTCTTCAGTTGCTTACTCGACCTAAGCAAGCCAGACCGAACACCCGAAAAAGAAGTTCTTTCTCCATCGAACGGAAATGGACGAAGAGCGAGGAGGTATTCTTCAGAGAGAAGAGCCTAGAGAAATTTCACGATAACTGAAGAGGGAATGCGGCTTTACGTCTTTATAAGACTATAGACTTGGAAGGCTTTCCCAGTTCGCCCTAACGCAGTGTCAGGGTCACTACGAGCTGGACTCGTCGTGAAACTCATTTATTCTTAGAGAAATGATCTAGCCTTCCCTTCCAACCATCGGCGTATCCGCTTCCAGAGCTTATGCTTTATCCAATCCAGTTTGTGAGTCTATTCCCTTTCCTTTGGTTTCTGATCTCTCTGTCCCTCCCAACCATACCTCCCTTACCTTCTAAGGAAGGGGCACGGTTAGCCAATCACCTGGCATTGGGTCAAGAACTTAAGGAACGGGCGCAGAGCCCTAGTGAAGCGGTACCTCCATGCTGAACACCAACTCACACCGAATAGCCTTTGTTGCATCGTCACTTTCGGATCAAGATCCAGAAGAGGCTTTTGCGCCCACCTCCTTCTCTTCAGAGATATGGAACTCCAAGCCATCAACATTTGGGAAAACAACATACCTTGATGCAAACCTATATTCCCCTTAAACCTGCCCACCACCCATGAAAAGAAAGACTACATAGGGCCTCCTCAGCCCGCCCTGGTTCAAATACCATTCTTTTTCACTTTATCCTACCCCGCTCACTGCCCCTCAGGCTTAAAAAAACGCCTTTTCGTTGTCACCACTTACCTAGATCGATATGGCTAGTTTTCTAGCGAGATTTCTAGCTTGAATTAAGTAAGGCTTCGAAGCCCCTCTCCTCTCTCTGTAACTAGAGAGGTAGGCAAACCTGAGTTTAGAGCCACCTCGATTCGGGATGTCGGAACACCAACCGGATCGGAAACCGAATCCTAAACTGACTTCGGAACAGGTTCGAGAGCTTTGATCGAAACCCTTTCCTATCTAGTGTCAGCTGATCCTTCAGCGTCTGCACCAACTAAATCGGAAGCTTAATTCGAAAGACGAGAGTAGGCTCGAGGAGGATCAAAAGACTGATTCTCGGTTTCGTTAGAAAGCAGGTTAGACTGCAATGTATGCCTATGGAAAGAAAAGTCACGAAAAGCGATCCATATGATCATAAAGAAAGGCTTGCCTATACGTCTTTCTAGCGTACGCGCGGTTCCTTTCGATTGGAGCCTGTCGCTACCTGGATCAATCAGCCTCTTCTAGTTCGCCTTGTGTCATCCGATTTGAGGGAATTAATTGGATCGTGAACTCTTTCAGACCCTGGCCTTTGATCTTTCGCTAGGAGCGAGGTTGTCCTTAGAAAGAATGGTTGGAACCGAGCCCCTGGTCAGACCTATGAGACTACTCGAATGGGGGCTTTTCATTAAGGGAAGGGGGTGTCTGAAGCGACACCTTTTATACTAGAAATTTGGTGTACGAATTGACTCTGGTGATGGATCGGGGTTAGAACTAGTCTGAAGCTTGTCAAAAGCCTTTTGACGGTTTGAAGATGACGATGGTGATTGAGCCGGTGCTGAAGTTGCCTGAGTTTGATAAGCCATTTTCGGTTGAAACTTTCGCTTCTGGCAGAGACCTTGACGGGCTGAGCACTTGACCAGTTGGTGATGCAATTGGCAAGTGAACAACGAGTCTTGGTTGAAGACTCAAGCTTGTGGGCTTGGTAGAAGCAAACGAGTTGGCTATGACAGATTGGGCATGTTGGCGCTTACGACTTGGGATGGTATGGGACATTCCCTCATGATGGAATGGCTACCTTGTTTGTGTTGTCTACTCAAGGGAAGAGCGGGATACTTAGCGGAAAGGGTGGACAAGGCCGAGCGCGTTCAACCGTTGCTCCATAGTGCCCTCCTGGGGAGCAACCGAGAACAAGGGCGGTGGATGGGACATTGATCCAAAGGTCGAGTACGATCCGAAGAAGCCCATTTCCTTGAAAGGCAGTTTAACGCAAGCCCCGCCTATTTATTTGCATAGTTGAAAGTCAAACGAAAGATGCGAGGTGACAAATCAACAGGAGAGGAGCTAGAAGCCTTAAGCGCTAGGCCTGACCGATTCCCTTTCGTCTCTGCAAACATGGGCGGTGAGAGGGGAAGGATAAGAATTGGTTCACCCGGTTCCCCATGATACGGAATCTTCTTTTCTTCTTCGAATTAGCCTCAAAGGGAGCTCAGAAGACCCCGTCTATTGTGGTTTATACATATATAACCTATGGGCTGGCCGGCCTTCTGCTTCGAAGAATGGAAGATGAGTTTGGAGACCGGAGACAAACCCTTCCAACATAAGTTATTAAAACCTTTTTCGATATGACCATCAACAGCAAAGCGTGGCTTCTCGATATACACTGGTAGAAAACTATTTTCTTTTTTTGTTTTTTAAGTGCAGTCCTTCTGTGTGTAGAACATTGGCTCTAGCGTCCAATGGGTGCACCTGATCCAGTTCAGTTGGAACAGTCACCTGCTTTCATTGGCGGGGAGCTGACTGAAGTCTCCCTAGTTGACGACAATGGTCAACCTGTCACGCAATAAAGACATGAGTGGGTCAAATAGAAATAGCCTTATATGTTATGTTCTTCTATTTGTTTCTTATCCCTTTAGAAAAGATCCTATGGATAAGACACCCGTATTTAGGTATCGGCCGTACCTACCTCCGCCGCGGGCGGTGTGCGCGAGAAAAGGGCGCGCTAGTATACATGAAGTAGGCGTAGTAAACAGCTACAAAGACGGTGTTCCACCTTTTCGTAGAGGAAGACTATAACTATAGAAGAAAGACTGGTTCTATCACGTAGTTCATGGCCCCCATGGGGAATGAGAACAGAGACATAGCATCTTCTTTCTTACAGCGCCCGAAGGATACCGGACTACGACCCGACATAAATGCCAGTGGGTGCTATGTAGGCTCATTGGTCCCGCCGCTTTGTTGATTGAAAAGTTATGTCAAAGAGATCATTCTCTTAGTGGCCATTTCTCTACGCAATGACACGACTCTCTATATATGAGAATTGGTTGAAGACAGACTAGTCATCTACTACAAGTCCCGTGTTCCACCATCGGGTAGTGGTCTACTAGAGTCAATTCCATCTTGGCTATGCGCATTTCCTGCCTTGAGTTGATAGAAAGGTGCTTACGCCGTTAAGGTTGCCTCCCCAGGCCCCAAGGAGCGAGGGTTTAGTGGGCCCACGGCAGCCAATCCGTCCACTCTTGGCAGGCAATGACAGACCTGAGAATGAAGAAAGACTAGTATCAATTCGAATCTGAGTTAGGCGAAGCAGTCAGTCGCGCCACTTCAACTTCACACCCCGAGACGAAAGCGCAGCGCAAGCGGACGGGAGTCTTCGTTTCAGACAGAGCGATCGCAGCAGCAGGTATGCATCAAGATAGAAGGCATGGAGTACTCACCAAGAGAACATGGCATGGCTGGTGAAGATTGGGCTTTGGCCCATGATGATAGATAAAAGAAGAGAGAGACAGTCCAATTCATACAGCTCCCAGACCCCACTCCCAGTATGACGACGCCCATATGACATTTCTATGGATTGTAGCGTCAGATCTAGTTCCTACTTTAGGCCACAGTTGACTCTTGTGAATGAAGTTCTTCATCAACAAACTCTCTGGTGCCACCACCTCTCATTAGTGCTATACAGACTTCAAAAACACGGCGCAAGGGATTGAGAAAAAAGGTACGAATAGCCATATCAATCGGCATATAGATAGAAAGGAGATGACTAGCGCGCCCCTTCACTTCATGCTTGTCTGTGGTGGACCTGTCTCTTCCCCGAATTGCATTCCTACTTTGGGTTGCCCCTTTATAGTGTTTCTACCGTTGGACTATTAAGATACCAGTGAACCCGGCATAGTGTGAAATGTGATAATACAAATAGGGGCGTGCCACATTCTTGGTTTAAGTCTACTAGAACATATTCCATTCTGTTGACGGTGAACGCCTGTCGAGCCACTCTTTCTTGCCTTTTTCTCATTCAATTATAGTCTACCGTATGCTAAGCTTGGGCATACAGATCCGGGTCAACAGCGGGGTGATTTGCTCTTTGTTTTCGTGATAGAAAGCGAAAGCGCTAGGCAACCTTCCATTTTAAAAGTGTTTCCTTCACATAAGAGATGCATTCCGCCTCCTCAACTAAAACGACAGAAGGCGCTTCTCCACATACTCCAACATAGGCCAAAGCTCCAGTCATTTCCCAATAAGGCAGCGTCTCCACGATTTCCTTGTGCTAAAACTTCCTGGGCAGGGGTAATCAATCAAACCTTATTATTCTTTTCCATGACAGCATCCACGGCTGAATCCTAAAACCAATTATCCAACGATATGGAGAGGGCTAGTTTCTTTCCTTCTCCCTCTAAATAAGTAGTTCAAAGCTTCCTTTATATCTATATCTCCGGTATCTATAGGAAGAAGTCCCGGTCGAGAACGAAGCATCGGTGAAATGAATCTATTCTCTAATATCTCATTTGTGTGCCCCTAACTAGGGAAAGCTAAGTCCAACTGCCTGTCACCTCTTCTTTTAAGTAATTGCTTCTTTATACGAGAATCCGGAGGTACTTATTAAGGGAAAGGGCTAAAAGCTGTGGACGGATCCTGCTTCTCACGCTTGATTGCTTTCAAGAGAGACCGGAATACTACTCTTTGCCCCTTGGACAGCTATCGAACTTACTTCCTTTACTGGATAAGAGAAATTGCCTATACTATATAAGATAGGGTCTCTTGCTTAAGCGGCTTACTCCTTCTGCCCGTCTTCCTGACCCCGGCCCTGGCTTAGTCTTAGCTCTTCGCCCAACACATATGATAGAGACGGATGTGTGAACGCTTGCTTCTTCCTACGAACCTATTGCCTTAGTCAGGATGTGTAATTGCTTTCTCGATGAGAGGAGCGGAAGTAAGTGAAACGAACGGGCAAGGATCAAAACTTTCTTGGAAGAAATTCCAGTGGTTCTTTTAAGTAGATAAAAAAGAGGATTTAGGAGAAGGGAGGGCCTTGTTAACACCATGGTTTTGTAGATGCGTTACCCACGTCGGGGATAGGTACGTTTGTCACTCGACTGAGCATACGAGGATACTCAATGTGAACATACCCTCTCCCTAACTAAGAATGGCGCATCTTTCTTTCCCCTTGGTAGATAGCATTGAAACTTTTCTGGGATTTCCTTCAAGGGCTATAGGCTTGCTTCTTTCAACGACCGGCCACTCTACTGACAGCAAACGAGCGGAATACTTTACCCGGAAATGCAACGAGCACTAGCGCGCTTCGGCCTTCGAGCCTACGCTTGCTTTACGCGAGCAATGAGGATGCGCGTTACTAAGGCTTTAGGCTTGAGCTCTTGGAGTTGCTTGTTGGGAATCTGCTGTTTCCCATGCTTGTCTTTGTTAGCGATCGAACCCTCTCGAAAGCACTAGGATCCGGATCTGTCTTATTGACCGGCTTTTAGACTTTGAACTGGAAAGGGGGGTGGGAATAATCAATCAATAGAATCAGTGGAGGGGATAGAAGTAGACGGACAGAGACGAGTCCAAGATGGAAGGCTCTAATCAAGAGTTTTTTGTGTGCCAGTTGTGGGTTCGGGACCAGAAGAGCTCCTCTCTTGCTTTCGATTTCGATGTCTAAGAAGAGAGGGCTTCCCGGAAGTATTCATAGGATAGCCGCCCTCTTTCACACCCTTCTAAACGAAAGTCCGAAAGAGATTCTCTAGTCGCAGACCAGACCCCCATAAAATAGGCTTTCACTCCACCGCCTCTCCTTTGGTCTATGATCTACTCTTCAAGAGTCTCGTCTTCCCCTGTCATATTCATAGTTGGTCATTTTGAACAAAGGTCATTCACTAAACTCATCTCCGTAAAGAATGAAAAGGAAGGTAGGGTTTGTTTTAGGTCATAAAGGGAATATGTCTTCGCCTAAAAACAATTGATCTTTTTACGGTTGGTTCTCAAAGAAAGGCATGGGCATCCAATTCCTCGGATTCGAAGAAAAAAATGAAAAAGTCTCGTTCATATCTTCACTCGCTTGGTCTCTCTTCTCTTTTAGAGGAAAGATCGCTTTGTGGACGATAGGATGCTCTGATGATCAGGACATCCCAGTGTGGGGAGATAGGGAAGACTTATTTTTGGAGTGGGCAGGAAGGCTTTGTTAAATCATTTGGTTGTTGTCATTGATCATTTATGGAGTGTTCAACAAGGCCGTTATCAGAATAGAACAATGAAAAAATCAAAGGTTTGAACCGCTCCTTATCAGTCGCTCCTCCTTTCATTTCTCCCCGATGTATCGATCATTTCTTCCTAAACCAAATAAGCCAGGAAAGATGCGTCCAATCACCCAACCGTATAAGCCTAATTGATATTATATATAGTCATGGATGCCCTTTCTTTGGTCTTGAATTTGGTATTTGAAAATATCTTCTTTACTTTGGGTGAGAATATATTAACACACTAAAAAATCACAATATCAGTACAGGGCATACCCTTTACAACTAAGAACAACAAGCAGGGGAATCTAATCAAAGACACCCCCCAACACAAAGAACAGACCAGCAGCACTATCTGGCCCTAACAATTGCATCCGAGAATCTCCATGAGCCTACGAGCCATCTGTTTTCTTGGGAAGGCTGGAACCCATGTAGGGAGTTGATCCTAGCCCTCACCCAGTACATAATCTCATAAAACACATTACTAACTCCTCTTGACCTACCCTGAAACATTCTAGCGTTTCTCTCACGCCAGATTCCATAAACTGTTGCTGCAAACATCAATTTAGCTATTAGGCTGCGCAGGGATTTACCTTTGAAACTAATGGCCATCCACTGGAGGGTTTCCTCCCAACTTCTGTTGACCCATGGTATATTGCATTTATCGCAAAGAAGCTGCCATATTCGATCAGAGAAGTGGCAAGAGAAATACAAATGGTCCAAGCTCTCCTCCATTTCACCACACAGCGCACACCTTACTGCCTGAATGATGCCATGATTGTATAAGTGGTCCTGAGTAGACAATCTTCCCCGAATGGCTAACCAAAGGATAAACGAATGCCGGGGAATAGACTTGCTGTGCCACACTAGATGATGCCAATTCACAACAGGGCTGCGAGACCGAAGACCATCCCAAGCAAGCTTGATAGAGAACTCTTCCGGCCGGTTCAATAAATCTGCTCTTTTCCGTTCAAACAACTCACTTGAGGCGGCTACCTTTGTTTGTTTGATTGATCAGCTCCTCTGAATTCGGGTAAACAACCTTTCTCCTTCGATCCGTCAGCGGTCTGCTGCAACATCTATTTCTTTATCTAGCTCTAGATCTAGGGATTAGCAGGTTGGCTTTAATTACTATATAAAATTTTATCTCCAGGGAATGACTTCTAAAACCTTGCTTTGAACTTCGGCTGGGGTTTAGGTTTGAATCACCTTCCCTACTCCTCCAAGGCTCATAGGCTTACTTACTACTGGCTTAAAAGACAACCTTCCCCGTGGGAGAAAGAACCTGGCTTACTTTATTGAACTTCCCTGACCCTTTATTTATAATATCCCCTTGGACTGAATGAGTCACTAGCTTACTTGATTAGTTGCTTAGCTGGCTTTCTTCTCCTAGCACCAGGGGCACTCCTAAAAGGCATGGGCAAAGGGGAATGACTTACTATAGCGCCAGCACTTTCATTAGAATTTCCTTTACCCTTACTTCTATCCCAATCTCATAGTACTTTCTTCAATGAACTGACTATAAGATAAGGGCTGCATTGAAAAAGGAGGAAGAAAGATTATTCAATCGACCTGGAAATAAAATCCCGGTCCTTGTCCTTTCGAACCTGAACTAACGTCCCACCCTCTCCAACTCAGTAGAGCTCCCCTAGCCTTCCCCCTATTCAGTCTCAGTCCTAAAGCCCTCTCTTCTCTTGGGGCACTAAAGAAGCGCATCTCGCACCTCAGCAAATAAAAGGGACCGCTGTCTGCAAACCCGTGGCATTTTCCTCCCCTTTCCTTCTGGGGGCACTTCCTTATTCCCTTCATCTACTTCTATTTATGCTTTGCTTCCCTTCTTCCTTGGAGTTGGTGGAGTCAGTCATAAGCACTCTTTCTTCTGTTCTAGACTTACCAATCTTGGCTAGCTTCTTCTCTGGCGCTAAGCCCTTGATCTGACTACTCTACACCTTTGGCTAATAGAATAAATCATTCTTCACCCTGCCAATCTTCTTCTTTAAGACAGATCGCTTACCTCAGTCAGCGGGCAGCCCAGTCGAAGTGACCTCTGAGTACATATACTATACTCATACCCATCTTACGAGACGGATGTCTTCATCCTATCTTGCTTGCTTTCACGGCGAACGACCGGCTTTGACCGGGAACCAATATACCAAGAACCAAGGAAGGGGAGTGGGTGGTCCAACGGAACGGCGGAAAGGAAGGACTGGAAAAAGCAGATAGGAGTGACGGAACCGGCGTTGATCAAAGAAATGCGGCGAGTGCCAGGAAGAACTAAAAGCCGATAGAGTCGTTGTGACATGCCATGAACCAAGCTAGAATTGGACTAGTGCCAGGTACAAGAATGAGTGGATTGCCCGAAAGAGGTGAGTCGCCCAGAAAGACAGAGTGGAGTTGATTTACAGATACTAGTACCTGAATGACAAGTGACGAAAGCAAGAAAGAGTGACTAAAGCCATTACGAATGACAAGTACACACAAGAATGACTCGATCGAGTCCCGAGAGACAGAAAGGTTGACTAGACAGAATGGCCATTGACAGAAGGAGTCACCGAGCGGAATGACATGTATTCGAAGTCCTCTACGCCGGATGCTGCCCTAAAGCAGCCCTATCAAGCTCATCAAGAAATAGCCCAAGCCCACTATCGGACTACTGATCTACAACTGAAGTTTACATTCTAAAATGCACCTTTCAAGAAAGGGGTTTACCTTTGAAACTACTTTGACTCAATAACTGTTAAAAAGAGGGGTCATTTCTTTCAAAGAAAAGTGTTCGCTTCGATACGGCCCTTCGTTGATCCTCCCCGTAGGCAGGTCAAGAAAGAGACAAGACAAGGTCTTTCATTGTCCGAGCAATGGCTCAAGCATTCAATGTCAGATTGTTGCTCATCGAAAGGGGGAGACCCATTCAAAGCTCAGTGGTAGCACTCGACTTCGGTACTAGGCCTGACTAGATGTTTGGAATCTGATGACCAGATGCTCGGAAGTGAAAGAGGGAGCACAGTACGCACTGATGAGCAGCCCGACTTAGACGACTAATGCCTTCTCCCAACCTCAAAATTGAGGTTGAGCACAAGAAAAAGCGAAAAAGAAGCAACTCCTTGAGCGGCTCTATCAAGGAGCAGAGGCAAGGGATCTTCTCCAGTGGTCATTAGTAATGCACTTTGTGGTCCTTATTGGGTGCTGGCGAAGCATAAGAGGAGAGGTCCTTCTTAACGTCAGGAATATCGGCCTTAGCATCTTTCTTATAAAAAAATTCTACTATCTTCCTCTACTTGAGAAGGTTCTTACCAGGCATACTACTCATCGATTATTTGGCCCTTTGGGATCGAAACAACCTATTAAGAGTTGTCGCCTACATAACCTACCTCCCAGACTAAGGGAAGAAGGTATCAGATCACTGTAGTTCAAGACCCCTTTTGTTA